AAATCCTTTTGTAGCCAATCATCTATTAAAAAAAATTGATAAGCTTAATAAAAAAGCAGAAAAAGAAATAATAGTAACTTGGTCCCGGGCATCTACCATTATACCCACAATGATCGGCCATACGATTGCTATTCATAATGGTAAGGAGCATTTGCCTATTTATATAACAGATCGTATGGTAGGTCACAAATTGGGAGAATTTGTACCTACTTTAAATTTCCGAGAACATGCAAAAAGTGATAATAAATCTCGTCGTTAATCTCATCTTAAAAAAATCTGGATAGATACTTATGATTCATTAGTAGGAGAGAAAGCTTATGTCAAATTTTTTAAATAGGATACTAAACAGGAAAAAAACGGAAGACTACCCTCCTCTGCGTCCGCTAGGTAGCATACGGAAGAAAAAAACGGAAGTATACGCGTTAGGTCGACATATATCTATATCTGCAGACAAAGCAAGAAGAGTAATTGATCAAATTCGCGGACGTTCCTATGAGGAAACACTTATGATACTAGAACTCATGCCCTATAGAGCATGTTATCCAATTTTTAAATTGGTTTATTCTGCAGCAACAAATGCTGGTTCCATTCTGGGTTCCGACGAAGCCAATTTAATAATTAGTAAAGCTGAGGTTAACGAAGGTACTACCGCGAAGAAATTCAAACCTCGAGCTCGAGGACGTAGCTATGCGATAAAAAGAACTACCTGCCATATAACTATTGTAGTGAAAGATATATCTTTAGATGAATATGAATTTGTATCACTATATTCATTAAAAAAACCTAGATGGAAAAAGACAACTATGGTATATCACGATATGTATAGTAGTGGGGTAGTATGGGACAAAAAATAAATCCACTTGGTTTCAGACTTGGTACAACCCAAAGTCATCATTCTCTTTGGTTTGCACAACCAAAAAATTATTCTGAGGGTCTACAAGAAGATCAAAAAATAAGAGATTTTATAAAAAATTATGTACAAAAAAATATGAGAATATCCTCCGGCGCCGAGGGAATTGCACGTATAGAGATTCAAAAAAGAATCGATTTGATCCAGGTCATAATCTTTATGGGATTCCCAAAGTTATTAATCGAAAGTAAACCGCAAGGAATCGAAGAATTACAGATGAATCTACAAAAAGAATTTCATTATGTGAACCGAAAACTTAACATTGCTATTACAAGAATTGCAAAACCTTACGGAAATCCTAATATTCTTGCGGAATTTATAGCCGGACAATTAAAGAATAGAGTTTCATTTCGAAAAGCAATGAAAAAGGCTATTGAATTAACTGAACAAGCAGATACAAAAGGAATTCAAGTACAAATTGCAGGTCGTATCGACGGAAAAGAAATTGCACGTGTCGAATGGATCAGAGAGGGTAGAGTTCCCCTACAAACTATTCGAGCTAAAATTGATTATTGTTGCTATACAGTTCGGACTATCTATGGGGTATTAGGCATCAAAATTTGGATTTTTATAGACAAGGAAGAAGAATAAGAAAACTTTAATTCTTTTTCTGGCCAATCAACGCAAGCAATTCTAATTCTTAATTCTATAGGGTTGAATAAAAATTCGATTGAACTTTTCATATAATTGCTATGCTTAGTGTGTGACTCGTTGGTTTTTTTTAGGGTTAGGATTAAAAAAAGACCAGCCCGGTAGTATGAAAACCAACTCATCACTTCGTATTATCTGGATCTAAAGAACCAGTCAAGATATGAGAAATCGATCATATCTTTGTAGCAACTGAATTTTTTTTGAATAAACTTGAATTCTAAGTTGAAAGCAAAATACAGAAGAAAGGTGTGGATAAATGGAAGGATGAGAGAAAGAAAGAAAAAGAATATCAATGATATAGAATTCCAATATGTAAGGTCTATGAGTCATCTCATAAAAGACAGTGTAATAAAGCATCAATACTAATTGATTCATCCATAATGAAACATTAAATGAATCCTTCTTATAGTTATAGAAGAAAAAAATCAAGAGCTTCGAGCCAATAAAGACTAAGAAGGTTGACTCAAGAATAAATTAGATTATGAGCTCCGTTGTAGAATTCTGACCTAACCATTAAATACGAAGCGGTGGGAACGATGTAACCTGTGAATGCAAAAGATTTTATTGAACAAATGAATCTTACTGATTCACTAGTCGGGATGGCGAAATGAACCGGAAATCAATTCATCTATTCTGAGAAGTCATGAGCAAGTGCTACGACTGAAATAGAGATTGCAAGAGTCAATATTCGCCCGCGAAAACTTTCTTTTTTTTGGATAAAGGACAAAAGAAAATCAAGATTTATTAGCACATTAGAAACATTTTTTTTTATAAAAATGTTCTAATATCTACTAATATCTTATCTATTCAAATATCTATTCAAATTAATTGAAATTCAATTTTGAATCCTTTTAGTCGTGAGGAGCTGGATGAGAAGAAACTCTCACGTCCAGTTCTGTAGTAGAGATGGAATTCTGAAACAACCATCAACTATAACCCCAAAAGAACTAGATTCCGTAAACAACATAGAGGAAGAATGAAGGGAATATCTTATCGAGGTAATCATATTTGTTTCGGTAAATATGCTCTTCAGGCACTTGAACCTGCTTGGATCACATCTAGACAAATCGAAGCAGGTCGACGAGCAATGACACGAAATGCACGCCGTGGTGGAAAAATATGGGTCCGTATATTTCCAGACAAACCAGTTACAGTAAGACCTGCTGAAACACGTATGGGTTCGGGGAAAGGATCCCCTGAATATTGGGTAGCTGTTGTTAAACCGGGGCGAATACTATATGAAATGGGTGGAGTAACCGAAAATATAGCTAGAAGGGCTATTTTAATAGCAGCATCTAAAATGCCTATACGAACTCAATTTATTATTTCGGGATAAAAATGTAGAACCGACAGAGATGAATCTTAGGGATGAAACAAAAACGCAGGTTTCTTTTTTTGGACAAACAATATTTCTTTTATTTTCTTCATCCTTTGCATTGGAAGAATAAACAAAAAATTTGATATGATTCAACCTCAGACCCATTTAAATGTAGCGGATAACAGCGGGGCTCGAGAATTGATGTGTATTCGAATCATAGGAGCTAGTAATCGTCGATATGCTCATATTGGTGACGTTATTGTTGCTGTGATTAAAGAAGCAGTACCAAATATGCCCCTAGAAAAATCAGAAGTAGTGAGAGCTGTAATTGTTCGTACCTGTAAAGAACTAAAACGTGACAGCGGTATGATAATACGATATGATGACAATGCTGCAGTTGTGATTGATCAAGAAGGAAATCCAAAAGGAACTCGAATTTTTGGGGCAATCCCCCGTGAATTGAGAAAATTGAATTTTACTAAAATAGTTTCATTAGCTCCCGAGGTATTATAAAATAAAATGAGATCGTGATATCTTTGGGGTATTTGAAAGAAATAGATTAAGAACTAGATTAATTCGTAGATTGTGTCTCACGCATATACCTTGCAAAATTCCTATTCATAAATCAATAAAAAAAAAAAAAAAAGAAAAACATGTTGATTATATCCAATTTTGAGACACCAATAATTTTAGTTCATCATGGGTAGAGACACTATTGCTGAGATAATAACCTCTATACGAAATGCTGATATGGATAGAAAAAGAGTTGTTCGCATAGCATCTACTAATATTACCGAAAATATTGTTAAAATGCTTTTCCGAGAGGGTTTTATCGAAAACGTCAGAAAACATCGAGAAAAAAACAAATATTTTTTGGTTTTAACCCTTCGACATAGAAGGAATGGGAAAAGACCCTATAGAAATTTTTTAAATTTAAAACGGATCAGTAGACCCGGTTTACGAATCTATTCTAACTCTCAACGAATTCCTAGAATTTTAGGTGGGATGGGAATTGTAATTCTTTCTACTTCTCGGGGTATAATGACAGACCGGGAGGCTCGACTAGAACGAATCGGTGGAGAAATTTTGTGTTATATATGGTAATCCATTTAACATCCAAATGGGATCCGAAACCTCTTCCTATTTGTAAAAAAAAAAAGAAAGGGGGTGAGTTGTCTAATATCGTCTTTCCTCCATTAATTGATACTTCAGGGGGGCTTTACCTGAAATGAAAGAACAAAAATGGATTCATGAAGGTTTAATTACTGAATCGCTTCCCAATGGCATGTTCCGAGTTCGGTTAGATAATGAAGATCTGATTCTAGGTTACGTTTCAGGAAAGATCCGACGTAGTTTTATACGGATACTGCCAGGAGATAAAGTCAAAATTGAAGTAAGTCGTTATGATTCAACCAGAGGACGTATAATTTATCGACTCCGAAACAAGGATTCGAAAGATTAGGTCATTTTTATTCGATACGACGATACGATTCGAGATGCAAAATTTCAAGAAACTTATTTTCTACCAAAAAAGAATTAAGATTTAAGATAAGGAATGACAAATATGAAAATAAGAGCTTCCGTTCGAAAAATTTGTGAAAAATGTCGACTAATCCGTAGGCGGGGGCGCATTATAGTAATTTGTTCCAACCCGAGACATAAACAAAGACAAGGATAATCAGACCCCCTAAAGGGCTCAATGTACAAATAAGAAATCTGTTTTGACATAAAATGGATATATCCATATATTTCTGACTCATATTTATGAGATGATACAATATGGCAAAAGCTATACCGAGAACTGGTTCACGTAGGAATGTACGTATTGGTTCACGTAAGAGTGCACGTAGAATACCAAAGGGAGTTATTCATGTTCAAGCAAGTTTCAATAATACCATAGTCACAGTTACAGATGTGCGGGGGCGGGTGGTTTCCTGGTCCTCGGCCGGTACTTGTGGATTCAAGGGTACGAGAAGAGGGACACCCTTTGCCGCTCAAACTGCTGCAGCAAATGCTATTCGTACAGTAGTTGATCAAGGTATGCAACGAGCAGAAGTCATGATAAAAGGTCCCGGTCTCGGAAGAGACGCAGCATTACGAGCTATTCGTAGAAGTGGTATA